TATGTACTTAATCGGGGATAGGAGCATACTCTGGATCGAAATTATGGGGAGTACTACTTGGTCGTTTCTACTAACTTAAAACCCCAATTTAATTTTATTGATGTCTAAATATCCGGTTGGATAATTTTCAGAATTTAAATTACTAATCCTTTTTGTATCTTGGTGTTCCTAATCATCCACTCTTTTTTGCTCAACCCTCTATTATTCTTATAGATAGTAAAAACTTTATAGCGTTGGATCTTTTAAACCCGCTTCAAGCCATGATGACTAATCAATTAAGCTTGGGGTAAACAGTATAGACTGTTGTTTCCTTTTTTCATTTAACTCTTGTACATAGGCAATGAGCCTCAATTTTTTTACTGCGAATTTGTAAGCTGTTTTCTTTCACTCATATAACTATCTGGTTTCGTTCATCAACTTAACTGATGAATAAAAAAATGAAAATGGATTAAATTCATTTAACTTTTTCCTAGAAAATAAAAATGAAATAAGATAAAGTTTCTATTTTATGTTAACGAATCACACGTAGAGATATTGATAACACACATAGAGTTAATGGTATTTCATAACTAATTGATTGAGCAGCAGCCCGTAGACCACCTAAAAAGGAATATTTATTATTTGATCCATACCCTGACATAAGAAGCCCAATGGGAGCAATGCTTGAAATAGCAATCCATAAAAAAACACCTATACTGAGATCGGCTAGAATAAGATGATAGCCAAAAGGAATTACTGAATAACTTAACAAAATGGATATGACGGCTATAGAGGGACCAATACTGAATAAACGAGTATTTCCTCTAGATGGACGAAGATTTTCTTTGAAAAGCAATTTTGTCCCATCGGCTAGAGCTTGAAGAATCCCTAATGGGCCTGCATATTCAGGACCAATACGTTGTTGTATCCCGGCAGATATTTCTCTTTCTAACCAAACTATTACGAGTACACCTATTGTAATTCCTAATACAGTAATTAAAATAGGGACAAACATCCATATGATCCCATAGATTTCTTTTACGAATTCCAATCTATAAAAAGAATTGATAACTTGTATGTCTGTTGTATTAATTATCATTTCAACGATCAACTTCTCCCATAATGATATCTATGCTACCTAGTATCGTCATAATATCAGCCAATTTCATTCTTTTAACTAATTGAGGAAGAATTTGCAAATTGACAAAACCCGGCGGTCGGATTTTCCATCTCCAAGGAAAAAAATTCTGATCTCCTATCATAAAAATCCCCAATTCTCCTTTTGGAGCTTCGACTCTTACATAAAGTTCTTGTTTAGACAATTCAAAAGTAGGAGAAGGTTTTTTACTAATGAATCGGTATTCAAAATCATTCCATTCGGGATTTCTTACTCCAGCAAAGCGCCGGGTTTCTAAATTCTCATAGGGCCCTCCCGGAATTCCTTCCAAAGCCTGTTGAATAATTTTTATAGATTCCGTCATTTCACTGAGTCGTACTAAATAACGAGCTAATGAATCTCCTTCTTGTTGCCATTGAACTTCCCAGTCAAATTCGTTATAACACTCATAATGATCAACCTTACGAAGATCCCATTGTATTCCGGAAGCGCGTAGCATTGGTCCTGATAAACCCCAATTTATTGCTTCCTCTTCGCTAACAATGCCTATCCCCTCAACTCGTTCTAAAAAAATCGAATTTCGTGTAATAAGCTTTTGATATTCAGCAACCTCCCTTAAAAAATAATCGCAAAAATCCAAACACTTATCTATCCAGCCATGAGGTAAATCGGCGGCTATTCCTCCAATACGAAAATAATTATGCATCATTCGCATACCGGTGGCAGCTTCGAATAGATCATATATTAATTCTCTTTCTCGAAAAATATAGAAGAAGGGAGTCTGTGCACCAATATCTGCCATAAAGGGTCCAAGCCATAACAAATGAGAAGCTATACGACTCAACTCCAACATAATTACTCTGATATAGCTAGCTCTTTTAGGTACTTGAATATTTCCCAACTGCTCTGGTGCATTTACAGTTATTGCTTCTGTAAACATAGTAGCTAAATAATCCCAACGTGTTACATACGGCAAATATTGTATAATTGTTCGGTTTTCCGCAATTTTTTCCATCCCTCTGTGCAAATAACCCACTATTGGTTCACAGTCGATAACATCTTCACCGTCTAGGGTAAGGATGAGTCGAAGAACACCGTGCATTGATGGGTGGTGAGGACCCATATTGACTATCATAAGGTCCTTTCTTGTAGCTGGTGCAGTCATAGGTTTTTTTCCGATTCATTATTCCATGAATTACTGAAAACGAAAAAAGGGTTATCAAAATAAAAAAAAAATTTCAAATTAACGAGTTTTTATCTCTCGAATATTCAACTGACCAATTAATTCTTTATAACGTACTCTATTTTGTTTTGATAAATAGGCTAAAAGGCGCCGGCGTTTTCCCAAAATTTTTCGCAGACCTCGCTGAGATAAATAGTCTTTTTTGTGCAATTCCAAATGGGAAGTAAGCCGTCGTATCTTATTAGTAAAACCAAATACTTGAAATTCAACAGACCCTGGGTTTTCTTCTTTTTCTTTTTGTGAAATAACTGAAATGAGTGCATTTTTTACCATAAAATAATCCCCCTTTTGTTTTACAAATATGAATTTTATCGATCAGTAATAATAATGTGAGTTAGTTTAATTTGGTATACACAATACATTCGTTTTTTATGGAATTCTATATCTAATTTTATCAAATAAAAATAATGAAACGTGTTAAACACGGATTCGGATAAGCATACAAAAAATAGTATATTTTGTATTTTCAAAAGAAAATTTTTTAAAAATTAAGAAGATTTTCTTGATTTGTTTTTAGAAATAATGGATACTTCATTACATTAAATTAGTATCATATATTAGACTAAAATGTAAGACAAGCTATATGTGCATTTGTTTGCTTTCATATACCAGACCCAGTATGGTACAGGATATATAGATCTTATTAATCACGTGGGTACATATGTATCCTTAACAAACTGAAACGGCTGCCATTATTTGTATCAAACCAATAGCGATTCATACAAGCTAAATCTTCTAATCGATAATTGGGCCAAAAAAAAAATTTAATTAATTGATGTTGATCAATATTTTTATTTTCGTTCAAAAATTGACCACAACCTTTAAAATTATTACCATTACAATTACAAAATATTCTATTTTTATCCATATCTTGTTTATTCTTTGAATGAAAACAAATTAGAATTCTACACTTTCTACGGCATCGAGACGATAAAATATTTTCGGGGAAAAGCAAATAAGAATCATTATTTCCAGTTAGATGGCTTCTAATGGATTTATCAAAATTCTCCTTATCGGCGTATCTTTGTTCTTGGTATCTTTGATTAGCGCGACACCTGCTCTTATGAACTAATGAAATATTTATGGTTTGATGCATAATAAACTGCCCTGATTTTTTTACAGACAGACGAAGAGGTTCAATAATAAATCTACCCCTTTTCATCAATTCTGTAAGAGTTAAATTCTTCTTAATCAGCATTATATCAAGATTAATCTCTCTCCTTTGAATAGAGGATAGGGTTATTTTTTTTGGATTTCTCAGTCTAAGCAGGAAACAATATACTTTGATATTATTGATCATTCTTTGATTCAAAGCACCGTCCCATCTCAATTGAAAAAGTAAATATCTTTTCAGGAAGAAATCTAGTTCTGCTTCCGTATTGCTCTTGTATGGTTTTTTCTTTTGTAGTTTTTTCATGTCCGATTCCGAATAAGTTTCCGCAATCGCGTTTTCTTGGTTTAAGAGAACAGATACAAGATTTTCTTGGTTTTCAAATTCTTTTTTATTTTTATTCTTGAATTCAAAGTATTTTTTTTCATTCGATGGTATAATTCTTTTTTGTTTTCTATTGATATTTTGAACTTCACTAAGCTTGTCATTTATATTCAAATTCAAAAAAAGTAATTTGCTTAGTATAAACCAGGGTTTCATTTTATATGCATTATAAAGTAGGAAAAATTCTGGAAAGAACCAAAGTTCCAGATTCGATATAGGATGATTTAGTATTTCGACATTCATTCCCATCCAATCCCATTTTTTTTTTTTATTGGATGAATTGCTTTCTTCATCTTGATGAACCATAAAATAAAAAAGATCTTTTTTATCAATTTTATCAATTATTTGATAATTAGTAACCTCGGTTTTAGTCGTTTTATTCCTATTGGTATTGACTTTGACCCAAGCTTCAATATCTATTTTTTTTTTTAGGTAAAAATTGATGATTTTCCAATCAAAAAATTTTTGATCCTTATTTTTTTCGATATACATACTACCGCCTTTTCCTATAAAAGTCTTGATAGGGATATAGGTTAATCTATCAAATGCTTTTATTTTCTGTGTATTGTAATTATAAGAATTATTTTGAGTCTTATTTACTTGAAATGGTGATCTATAAATAGATGGGTACTCCTTCTTTTTATAATTAATATATCTATAAGATAAAAGATTATATCTAGAGTATTTTTGAAAATTATCTTTCTGATTTGGTAACAAATATACTTCGTAATCATTTTTTTTTTTATAATAATTTAATTCTTCTTTTTCATATGAACCCTCTTTGTTTAAATTTTTATCTTGAATTGTACGGTATTTGTTGGTACTATTTCGCCGCTTTTCTGCTATTAATTTAGCCCATCTAATCTGAGAGAGATGGTATTGATAATGATCTTTTAACCAGCCTTTCCATTGATTTTTTTTTGAGTTAGGAAGTTTCTTATCTTTGAATTCAGAATAAATTATACCTTGTCTTCCAAAATAACGTTTTATTGAAGTTTTAAGAAAAAAGGATGTTCCCTGATATTCAAGAATAGATTTTAACTTGTTTAAGTCAAGAACTTGGGGCTGTGATAATTTGTAAAATACATATGCTTGCGAGAAAGAGGATAATTCATCAAAATTATGTGAATTTTTATTACTAATATTATAAAAGGACTTTTGTATAGTTGAAATAAAGCCAATTGTATTTTGATTAATTTTATTACTTTTTTCGTGATTCTTTTTAGTATTGGAAATGGTTTTATCAATAATATTTTTTATTGATTCAATAAAAAGTTTTGTATGCATTCTGGGAATATTAATGATATATAGAAGGATATCTATGTATATCTTTTCAATGAAAAATTTTATAAAAAAAGAGCATTTACGAATTAATCGAGTACTGCGTCTTTTTAATATTTGCCAAATAGTTTTTGGTGATTCAAAATTTTTAGCATTAGAATTACTTTTAGGAGTCATTTTTTTTTTTTCTTTTGTAATTCTTTCTATTTTTTTAAAAATTGTACTTGTTCTATCAGTTAAACCCTTCGTTTTTTTTTCTGTCAGTTCTGTCAGTAAAGAATTTGTATAATTTCTAGATCTACTTTGATTCATGAATTCATTAATTATTTCATTACGCGTTATAAAATTCCTTTCTTTTTTAGTTTCGTTTAATTTATCTACTTCTTTCAATCTACTAAATAAAATTTTATTTTTTTTTGAGATAGTTAGAAAAAATCCTGTTCTTTCTTTTAAAACTTGTAGAATTAAAAAGTAGTTTTTTTTGAGTTTCTTTAAAATAGGTTCAAAAAAGGAAGACCCTTTTCGGGGAGAACCAAAAGGAAGTTTAGTTTCCATTCCCCAAACTGTTAAAAAGCAAAAATCATATTTTTGACCTTTCTTTTTTATTCGATCCATAGAAGAAGACTCTAGCTTAGATATGTGCCAAGGTTTTAGATAGAAAGGAAATAGTATTTTTATCTGAATGCCATCTAGTAACCAATTTTTTGGAAATTCTCTTTCTGATAATTGAACACCATTATAGGTGCATTTAATATGTATTTCTCTATTCCATTCCTTTAAATCCTCAGACCATTCAGGATCTTGTAATAGTAGCATACGGGCAATATTTTTAGCTATTATTAATGAAGGTAATAGAATATATTTTCTAAGAGTCGATTGAGTTATTAACATTAAACCTCTTATTACTTGCGCATATGGGATGTTATCCCAAGATTCTGCTATTTCTATTTGTGCTTTATCCTTTCTTTTTATTTGTGCTTTATCCTTTCTTTTGTTCTCTTCTTTGTTGTCTTTTTTTTTTTTTTCTTCTTTTCCCTCTTCTTCTGTATAATCATAATCTGAAATTTTCAGTTCTTCCTTCTCGCTCATCCAGTTTCTAAAAATGAGTTTCATTAGACCGGAGGTCTCAAAATAAAGAAGGTCCAATTTGTCTATTCTATTCAAAAAGAGTAGAGAATGCGCATTTGCTTGAAAGAGTTCCCAAATAACTGTTTTACGTCTTTGTGCTCGCATAGAGCCTTTGATTGTGTCTCGACGAAAATCCGATTGTTGTGAATAACGTATTAAAGCCACTTCATCCGTTTGATCAGGATTATTAATATCATTATTAGCAGTATCACTATTTTCTTGATTATCACTAAAAATCACTACACGTTTAGCTTTTCTTGAACGAATCTGATGATCCTGGTCTTCTTCACTCTCTCCTTCCTGTTGTTCTAATTCATTGATTAATTTGTATGACCACCGGGGGACTTTTTTACTGATTTCTTTTATGCCAATAAATTTTTTTTTTCTTGTTTTATTATTAGTATTAGTTATAATTGCATTGAATAAAAATTTTAAAAATGTTGTTTCCTTTTCAAAACCCGGTCTTTTTTGTTCTGAAAATAAAAAGGATTCTTTCAACTGTAAATTTGATTCTCTTTCTGTAGCAAATTGACTGATTAAAGTCAAGAAATAACTCATTTTTTTTGATAATATTTTTTGTTCAAATTTTTGGAGATCATTATCAGTAATAAAGAGAGTATGAACTTTATTTGTTTCTATAAAACTTTCTGTTACAATTTCATTTATAATTAAAGGTAAAATAAATTTTTGGATTCGTCCACGATGCGGTCCATTTAAGAACGGATCATATATTTGGCGCAAGTATTCTTTTTTAGTATTTTCATTACACAATCTAATTTTTTTTTCTAGTATATCGACTGAAAAAGATCCTTTATCTATAGCTTCAATTCGATTTATCAACTCATTGTTTAGATTATTATTTTTTTGTTGATTAGTATAAATCCAATGATTATATAATTCATCTTTTTTTAGTATTGATAAGGGCCCCTTTCTTTGTATCATTTCCCAAAAGGTGGATAAACTTGGTGGAAATGAAAAAGATATATTTTTTTTTCCATAACTTTGGTATGTATAAAAAAAATATTGTGACATTTCATTTCTTATAGCATCTTGAAATCTATTATTTTTAATATATCGCATTGGTCGATTCCATCGATTATAATTGAAAAGAAGAGTTACAAAGGGTTTTTCAAACCAGAAGAGAGTATTTTTTTTAATTTCTACTATTTTAAACTTAGAATTTTCTTCATTCTTATCTAGATATAAATAAGAATTTTCATAAATTTGTCTATTTTGATAGTATGTCTTTTTAAGGAA